GAACATTTCCTTTCTGAACAGAAGAACCATTTTCAAGTTCAAGTAGTGTTCGATCGGTTACGTATTAATCAATATTCGATTGATTGGTCCGAGGTTATAGACAAACAAGATTTGTCTAAGTCACTTCGTTTCTTTTTGTCCAAGTCACTTCTCTTTTTGTCCAAGTCACTTCTCTTTTTGTCCAAGTCACTTCCCCTTTTCTTTGTGAGTATCGGGAATACCCCCATTCATAGGTCCGAGATCCACATCTATGAATTGAAAGGTCCGAATGATCAACTCCGCAATCAGTTGTTAGAATCAATAGGTGTTCAAATCGTTCATTTGAATAAATTGAAACCCTTCTTATTGGATGATCATGATACTTCCAAAAGACCGAAATCCTTGATCAATGGAGGAACAAGATTACCATTTTGCTTCAAAAAGATACCAAAGTGGGTGATTGACTCATTCCATACTAGAAATAATCGCAGGAAATCCTTTGATAACACGGATTCCTATTTATCAATGATATTCCATGATCGAGACAATTGGCTGAATCCCGTGAAACCATTTCATAGAAGTTCATTGATATCTTCTTTTTATAAAGCAAATCCACTTCGATTCTTGAATGATCCAAATCGCTTCTGGTTCTATTGTAACAAAAGATTCCCTTTTTATGTGGAAAAGACCCGTATCAATAATTATGATCCTACATATGGACAATTCCTCACTATCTTGTTCATTCGCAACAAAATATTTTCTTCGTGCGTCGGTAAAAAAAAACATATTTTTGGGGAGAGAGAGACTATTTTGCCAATCGAGTCACAGGTATCTGACATATTTATACCTAACGATTTTACACAAAGTGGTGACGAAAGGTATAACTTGTACAAATTTTTCCATTTTCCAACTCGATCCGAGCCATTCGTTCGTAGAGCTATTTACTCGATCGCAGACATTTCTACAACACCTCTAACAGAGGAACAAATAGTTCATTTTGAAAGAAGTCAGCCTCTTTCAGATATGAATCTATCTGATTCAGAAGGGAAGAACTTGCATGAGTATCTCAGTTTCAATTCAAACATGGATTTGATTCACACTCCATGTTCTGAGAAGGATTTCCCATCTGGAAAGAGGAAAAAAAAACGGAGTCTTTCTCTAAAGAAATGCGTTGAGAAAGGGCAGATGTATAGAACCTTTCAACGAGATGGTGCTCTTTTCAATCTCTCAAAATGGAATCTCTTCCAAACATATATGCCATGGTTCCTTACTTCGACAGGGTGGAAATATCTAAATTTCACCACCCTTTTAGAGATTTTTTCAGAACCATTGCCGATACTAAGGATACTAAGTAGCAGGCACAAATTTGTATCCTTTTTGAGAGATATTATGCATGTATCAGATATATCATGGCCAATTCCTCAGAAGATTCTTCCACAATGGACTCTGACTCTGAAAAGTAAGATTTCGAGTCTGATAAGTGAGATTTCGAGTAAGTGTTTACAGAATCTCCTTCTGTCCGAAGAAACGATTCATCGAAATAATGAGTCACCCGTTCCATTGATATGGACACATCTGAGATTAACAAATGCTCGGGAGTTCCTCTATTCAATCCTTTTCCTTCTTCTTGTTGCTGGATATCTCGTTCGCATACATCTTCTCTTTGTTTCCCGAGCCTCTAGTGAGTTACAGACAGAGTTAGAAAAGATCAAATCTTTGATGATTCCATCATACATGATTGAGTTGCGAAAACTTTTGGATAGGTATCCTACATCTGAATCTGAACTGAATTCTTTCTGGTTAAAGAATCTCTTTATAGTTGCTCTGGAACAATTAGGAGATTTTCTGGAAGAAATACGGGTTTCTGCTTCTGGTGGCAACATGCTATTGGTTGGTGGTTCCGCTTATGGGGTCAAATCAATACGTTCTAAGAAGAAATATTTGAATATCAATCTCATCGATCTCAGAAGTATCATACAAAATCCCATCAATCGAATCGCTTTTTCGAGAAATACGAGACATCTAAGTCGTACAAGTAAAGAGATCTATTCATTGATAAGAAAAAGAAAAGGGGTGAACGGTGATTGGATTGATGAGAAAATAGAATCCTGGGTCGCGAACAGTGATTTGGTTGATGATGAAGAAAGAGAATTCTTGGTTCAGTTCTCCACCTTAACGACAGAAAAAGAAAAAAGGATTGATCAAATTCTATTGAGTCTGACTCATAGTGATCATTTATCAAAAAATGACTCTGGTTATCAAATGATTGAACAACCGGGATCAATTTACTTACGATACTTAGTTGACATTCATAAAAAGTATCTAATGAATTATGAGTTCAATAGATCCTGTTTAGCAGAAAGACGGATATTCCTTGCTCATTATCAGACAATCACTTATTCACAAACCCCGTGTGGGGCTAATAGTTTTCATTTCCCATCTCATGGAAAACCCTTCTCGCTCCGTTTAGCCCTATCCCCTTCTAGGGGTATTTTAGTGATAGGTTCTATAGGAACTGGAC